TTCGTTATTCTCCCCTCAAATAGAATACTAAGCCGGGGTTTTATGAAAAAACCTAAAGCCCCTTATCGGATTTGAACCGATGACTTACGCCTTACCATGGCGTTACTCTACCGCTGAGTTAAAAGGGCCCACTTGGTTTAACTCCCGAGTAAGTCACTCTAGGGATAAGATAGATCTATGTATATATATTATATATTAAGTACATTCAATAAAGTCATAAAGGCCGGCGGGCCGATGGCCCGTTCCAGAAAAGAAATGATCAATTTCATTTTATTTATTCCGCGAGTATAGGGCAAGAATGGTTTGTTGGATTTGATAAATATCAATGCAACGAATTGTTTCAAGACCGATCCTAAATTACTTTTCTTTTATTTGACCCCTATATTAACTTGATTGATACATGTATTCGACATAGATCCAAATTTATCTTTATGAACCATTCATTCTAATCGCTATTATTATTCTATAAATTAAATGACGAATCAAAAAATAAATGAATTCTATGGAATCATGAAAAGCAGAAGGATCGGCGGATCTAGTTATTATATTGACAATTGCAAAAACTGTTCCTACTATAAACATAGGATGCTGATGGTCGGGCAGGCGTGCCCCCATCGTCTAGCGGTTTAGGACATCTCTCTTTCAAGGAGGCAGCGGGGATTCGACTTCCCCTGGGGGTAGGGATACTACGAAAGGAATTTGATTTGATTATGGATTATCAATAAGTCTAGAATTTACTTTTCTTGGGTCGATGCCCGAGCGGTTAATGGGGACGGACTGTAAATTCGTTGGCAATATGTCTACGCTGGTTCAAATCCAGCTCGGCCCAAAAAATTTGCAGACTCGTCATGAAATGATATACCCATTCGTTTTCCATAAATGCCCGGAAATAAAGAAAACTGTCGGCTATATCCCTCAACTTCTATTTATTTGCTTGTTTCCCGATTTTGCTAATGATCTACATTCCTACCAGAATCTGTAAGTCTCAAGTTTCAAGAAATGCGAAAAAAAAACAACCCTTTTTCTTCATTCAAAACAAAAATAGATTATCAATCGATTTGACAATAGCCAAAGGATTGCTAGTGATTCCGATTCCTGATTCATGTCACCCTCACGAAAGTGCGTATTCGTGTGGATATAAATATATCACTCGCATCTATATTACAACACGGCGATTCGAAATAGAACGAAAATAAATGGTTTGAATGAAATCATAAGAATAATATATGCTATACAACTTCTTTCCCGGGGATTGTAGTTCAATTGGTCAGAGCACCGCCCTGTCAAGGCGGAAGTTGCGGGTTCGAGCCCCGTCGGTCCCGGCAGACCCGATAAATATTTAATTCATTTCCCTTTTTCTGTGAAAAAAGGGGATAGGGAGCAGAATTTCGTAGAATTTTATTTCTTTTTTTTTTTTTTCGCATTTCTCAGCAAAGAAATCCTGAAATTCCCATTACATCTACCAATCCCAATTGATGGGAGAGAGACATATGCGGATTAGTACAATTCTGAATTTATATATTCAGAATTGTACGCGATGCCGTACTGGGTCCGACTTTTCGATTGTTTTCGATCCGTATAATGGAACTTTTTTCTTAAATACATTAATTTACCATCGTTACTCTGATAGAATACTTTTCGGATTAAATGAAGTTTTTTATTTTTGATTCCGATTGTGTGCAATCTCCATTATTAATTTGAAATAAATTATCTTATTCAAATTGTACACTCCACCTTTGATATATGTGTTCCAAAGAAAGAGGATATTCATTTAATAAAAGAAAGATTAAACACGGATCCCGACCCTCTTAGCAAAAGAAAAGATCTTTTTTAGGCCCCCGCAAATAAATAGTGAATTGAATTTGATGGAATAGTAGATTTTTTATACTTATACCGGGACTTTCATCTTTACTTACACTTCTTTGTCTTCTAAGAAAATTCGATCATTAAAAGAACGGAGTTTAAAACTCAATTAACTTCTTTCCGTTTAACTTCTATTGTTTGGTTGGGTTTCTAACTACTAGAATAGAAGTGGAGAGGCGGTCAGATGATTGTATAAGGGAGGGGGCGGGGTTATGCTTATCAAAAATAAAGCATGGAAAAGAATGATAAATATAAAGAATTCTTGGTTGGATCGGGAATCCATTTTTTGATTCGGTATGGATAAAGGATCTTTCTATGTTATACTATTCAATTCTTGATGATGACTCCATTTGATAGCTTAGATATAGATATTGTTATTCCTAATATTGAATATTGATTCGATTCAATATTATCGCGATGTAATTCAAATTTATCCCATTAAATTTAAAGGGCGAAATTTTTATCATTATCATCTCTATGGGATTAAATCCCGAGTTATTGCAAAGTAAAAAAAAAAAAGAAACAATGAGATTATGGAAGTAAATATTCTCGCATTTATTGCTACTGCATTATTTATTCTAATTCCGACTGCCTTTTTACTTATTATTTACGTAAAAACAATCAGCCAAAATGATTAATTTGAATGAAATTTGACTTCTTAGTTCTTCTCAATGATTGAAGAAATAAAAAGCAATTCTAATTTCGCGTCTTAAATGAAATGATCGGGCTAGAATCCGCAGTATTCTATGAGATCCAACAGTATAGTATGTGGTAGAAAGATTCATAGATTTCTTTCTACCATATACTAGATACTGTTTATTATGGTTATTATAGTGTATAAAGTTGTACGTTTATGGAGGCTTAATATAGATCAATCTAAAATATATTCTATCTTCATCTATTTGATATTTGATTTGTAGGAATTCCATTCCATCCAATCTGAAAAAAAAAAAGAAATCTTACTCTTACGATTTCTATTCGAATTCCGAGATTTCAGATTTTTTTATTTCAAATATGAATCCGGGAATTTGTCGAAAGAATCAAATTAACGAAGAAAAATGGTATAAGAAACCCAGTAATCCTTTTTTTTTGGCATTCCGAAGAAGTAATTGATTGAGCCGTTGACAGATGCTTCAAGGAGCTCTATGGGATGAGTATGGTAACTTTTGAAAAGGAGTAGTAAACGAAATCTTTATCTTTTAACTTTAACCATGATAGGAAATATGAAACAAGTTGATAAAACATAAATCAAATAAATTTCGAAAATAATAAAACAAGTGGTAAGTACACAATATATGGCTCGCCCAAAGCAAGATCTTATTTTGCGTAGTATTTTATTGAGCAATCGCTATGTCTATGTTGTTTCTTGTAAAACATATCTACTTAACTACTTTCTATTTGAACAGTAAAGAGGAAAACAAATAAAACAATTGATACAATACAGTTTGATTCCTCAACTCAATTAGTAGTACCCTTAGAGTCCACTTCTTCCCCATACTACGAGGGAAAGGGAAAATGTAAAGACTACCATTAACGCAGCCCAAGCGAGACTTACTATATCCATGTAAATTATGTCCCCTATCTCTATGAATATGAAGGAATTTTCTTGTTCACTAATAATAGGGGAATCAACAGTGCAGAGTCAAAAAAAGGAGGGTTCTGAGCCAACCCAACACTATTGATGAACTAATCCAATAAATCCACTTAGAACGGGTTCTTATATGATTTGATTTCAAGTAGAATCGGTAAACATTAAGCACAAGCAAAAGAAAATCGGCAGTAACACCCTTGGAAAATATCAAGGAAATGTTATTAATGGAACGTTATAGAATAATAAAACCTACTGTATTGTTTCTTTTATTGCCTTTCGTCTTCATAAATAAAAAATCAAAATAAGATCATTATCCACCTCTATTTCTTATTAGAAATAATTTTGATTAAATGCCCGATCACTCAGAAACTCTTGCGAGTTTGGATACAAAGCATCTTTTGCCCTTTCCACCACGACTCCCTAATTCAAGACCCAGCCAGTAGATATTCCATTAGCAGGGGTAGGGCTATCAAGACTTCTCGCTTCCCTTCCACTCCACTACTAGTACTAGAATCTTTCTTTATTCAAGGGGGTTTACAATCTTATTTGAAAACAAACCTACAGATGCTTAGAATCATGTAGTCCCCCCCCCCGCTTCTGCCGGTGCTGGGGAAGAATTCATCGAGTTATATCAGCGGAACCGAGTAAGGAATTTGGTTTGGATTCTTTTGTTGATCAGGCGGCACCCGGATTTGAACTGGGGAAAAAGGATTTGCAGTCCCCCGCCTTACCACTCGGCCATGCCGCCAACACGATACAATACTTAAAAAAACTTCCCCTTTTGTTTTCTATTGAAAAATTCAATGTGGATTTTCAGTTACAAAAGCCAAAATTCCGCACAAATTGGAACCATTAACTATTGGCTGTGAATTCATAAAAAATTCTTAGATTTGAATTTCAAATTGTGTTTTCTTAATAACATAAGAAAATCCACATTGCTGTATAACTAATCAGTATTGAGATTCTTTTCATTTTCAATAAAAAGACCTTCCTCCTTCTTAATTTCAATTATAACAGCAATTGTGGGTATATGTAAACTCCAGAACAGAAATTGTTATGTCGATATCTAACCAGGTATCTTATTTATTGATATGATACCGATAGTAAATTAGCGTGCTTCCCTTTTTCATTGAATATAAAATAGAAATTTTGATAAAGCACGACCCCAAAATATAAGGGATTCTCTATGTTGAATAAATACAACTTTTCCTACGTACTTCATTACATATATATTTTACGAATTTTACTAAAAAAAGTAAAAATATCTCCCTTCTCTGCGAATCATTCATTTTTTGAACAATGAAATTTGCGAAAAAAAATGAATATTTTTGATTATTTTGTCTTTTCTTTATCTCAGCGAACCGATCAAATCTTGAATCCATTTTTTTCTGATATCCAGTCGGGTTGGAATATGTAATATCATAATAATGGTAAAACTGGAATCGTCTTTCTTTTGATATTCTATAACAAAGCTCCATAATATAAAATATAAGTATATTATCGATTTCAATTCCTTTTCATTTGTATCTGTTGTCCAATTTGAAAA